TAATTATTTATTTATTTATTTAATATAAAATTATTTACATTGGGTTTAATAATAATATAAATAAAAAATCTATTGATTTTATTAAAAATATTTATTATTTATATTTTTTTTATTTATATAATATAATATAATATAATATAATATAATATAATATAATATATATATATATATATAATATATATATATATATATATATATATATATATATATAATTAAATTAAAATATTAATAATAAATATTTTAATATATTAAAATCATTAATAAATAATTAATTTTAAATAAATTTTTTATTTTTAAAAAAAAATAAATGTAATTATATTAAAATAATTAATTTAAATTAATAATTTTAATATATTAAAATAATTAATATATATAATTAATTTTTAATTAATTTTTTTATATAAATATTAAATTAAATAATTTAATAAAAACAGAATAATTAAAATTTTTCGATATTAATTTTTTTTTATTTAAAGGAATAATAATATTTAAGCGTGATTTATACTTTTAATATGAATATTAGGAAGAAAAAAAGAAAGAAAATATTAAATATTTAATAATTTATTTTAAATTTATTAATTTAATATTTTTAATAAATTATAATAAAATATTAATTTATTAAAATTTTATTATAAAAAAAAAAAAAAAAAAAATTCTATGCTTTAAAAAAATTATATTAATAATAATAATTATTATTGTAAATAATAAAATTAAAATATTAGAGTTATTTTTAATTTAAATAATTTATTTATGGTTAAATGATATAATTGAAAATTTAATTTTAAAAGTGTAAATTATTTATTTTAATCTATAAATTCATTTCAATTCATAAATTGGGGGTTTAATTATTTTTAATTTAAATAATTTATTTATGGTTAAATGATATAATTGAAAATTTAATTTTAAAAGTGTAAATTATTTATTTTAATTTATAAATTCATTTCAATTCATAAATTCATCTTTATTTATAAATATTTATATTTGTTTATAAATTTATTTATAAGTTTTATAATTATATATATATATATATATATATATATATATATATATTGTTATAATATAAATTTATTTTAAAATTCTATATCTGAAATTTTATTTATTAATAAGTTTTTTATGATTTTAAAATTTTGTTTTTAATAAAATTTACATATAAATTATAGTGATTTTTTAAATTTTATTTAAATAATAAATTTATTTTTTTTTTAGGTAGTAATTAATTTTAAATATGTAAGAAATTATGATTTAATTATATTAAAATTATTAACAAATTTTGTGCCAGCAGTTGCGGTTATACAAAAAATAAAATAAATTTTATTAGTTTTTAATTATTAATTAGTGAATAATATTAAAAAAATAATAAATTATTAAGTGAAATTTTAATTTATTTAAATTTAATAAAAAAATTATGATTTAATAAATTTTAAAAATAAACTAGGATTAGATACCCTATTATTAAAAAGTAAATTTATAACTAAAATAGTAAATAATTATTTATTGAAACTTAAATAATTTGGCGGTATTTTAGTTTATTTAGAGGAATCTGTCTAATAATTGATAATCCACGAATAAATTTACTTAATTTAAAAGTTTATATATCGTTGTTAAAAAAATATTTTTAAAAAATTATAATATTTTAAAATTTTTAAATAAAATTAAATCAGATCAAGATGTAGTTTATAGTTAAGTTTAAGATGGATTACAATAAATTTATTTAAATGAATATTAATTTGTAAAATGAAATTGAAATTGGATTTAAATGTAATTTTATTTAATTTAATAAAATGATTTAAAATTAAAATATGTACATATTGCCCGTCGCTTTCATTTATAAATTGAAATAAGTCGTAACAAAGTAGAAGTACTGGAAAGTGTTTCTAGAAAGATCAAATTATATCTTAATAAAGTATTTCATTTACATTGAAAAGATATTGTTTTAATCAATTAATTTGAAATAAATAATTTAATAAAAAAAAATAATAAAAATAATTTTAAATTAAAAATAATTAAGAAGTTTAAGTATTTTTTATAGAAAAAATATATTATTTTATAGTTAATTAGTATAGTGATAGAATATTGAAATAATTTTGAAAAAAAATTATAAAAAAGTAATTTTAATTTAGTGTATCTTGTGTATCAGAGTTTATTAAAAATAAAATTTTATTAAATACAAAATTTTCTCGAATTTTAAAGAGATAATTAATTAAAAAAGTTATTGTAGAAAAAATATTTTTAATAATTAATTTGAAATGAAATGTTAATCGTTTTAAAATATATCTAGTTTTTTAAGAAAAAAATTTAATTTTTTATTTTTATTGTAATTTTATAATTATAAATAAAATTACATATGTAAATAAAAATTTTATAGGGGATAAGCTTTATAAAATAATTTTATAATAAAATTTAAATAAAAACATTAAAAATTATATAATTTATATTTTTAAAAAATTTTAATTTATTATAAATAATTTTATTGAAAACAAAATTTAAAATAAATTTATTTTTTTTTATTAAAATTATTATTAAAATATAGATAAATAATGTAATTATGATAAAATTAGTATATAATCTTAATTTATTTAAAAATATTAATTTTTAAAAAATTATATAAAGGAATTCGGCAAATATTTGTATTTACCTGTTTATCAAAAACATGTCTTTTTGTTATATAATTTAAAGTCTAATCTGCCCACTGATATTTTATTAAAGGGCTGCAGTAATTTGACTGTACAAAGGTAGCATAATAAATAGTCTTTTAATTGGTGACTTGTATGAATGATTGGATAAAATATAAACTGTCTCTAAATAAATATATAGAATTTAATTTTTTATTTAAAAAGTTAAAATATTTTTAAAAGACGAGAAGACCCTATAGAGTTTTATAATTTTTTTATTTTAATTTTTTATTTATAATTTTATAATTAAAATAAAATATTATTTTGTTGGGGTGATAAAAAAATTAAATAAACTTTTTTTAATTATTAACATAGTTAAGTGAATAATTGATCCATAAATTATGATTATAAGATTAAATTACCTTAGGGATAACAGCGTAATTTTTTTTTTTAGTTCTTATAAAAAAAAAAGTTTGCGACCTCGATGTTGGATTAAGATAAAATTTAAATGCAAAAGTTTAAAATTTTGATCTGTTCGATCATTAAAATCTTACATGATCTGAGTTCAAACCGGTGTAAGCCAGGTTGGTTTCTATCTTTAAATAATTAAAATATTTTAGTACGAAAGGATCAAATATTTAAAATAATTTTTAATTTGATGTATATATATATATATATATATATATATGAATATTATTAAATTAATTACTATTTTGACAGAAAAATGTGATGATCTTAGAATTCATTTATGTATAATATTAATTATATAATTAGTAATGATTTTAAAAGATTATTTAATGTTATTAGTTGGGGTATTAATAATTATAATTGGGGTTTTAATTGGAGTAGCTTATTTGACTTTATTAGAACGAAAAGTTTTAAGATATATTCAAATTCGAAAAGGTCCTAATAAATTAGGATTTATAGGGGTATTACAACCTTTTAGAGATGCTATTAAATTATTTAGTAAGGAACAAACTTATCCTTTATATTCAAATTATGTGTCTTATTATTTTTCTCCTGTAGTTAGATTTATTTTATCTTTGATATTGTGATTGATAATTCCTTATTATTTTAATATAATTAGATTTAATTTAGGTTTATTATTTTTTTTTTGTTGTACTAGATTAGGTGTTTATACTGTTATAATTGCTGGTTGATCTTCAAATTCTAATTATTCATTATTAGGGGGCTTACGGGCAGTAGCTCAAACTATTTCATATGAAGTTAGTTTAGCTTTAATTATATTATCTGGAATTTTAATATTAATGGATTTTAATTTAATAAATTTTAAATATTATCAAGAAATAATTTGGTTTTTATTTTTTATATTTCCTTTATCTTTGATATGACTATCCTCAAGAATGGCAGAAACTAATCGTACTCCATTTGATTTTGCAGAAGGAGAAAGAGAATTAGTTTCTGGGTTTAATATTGAATATAGAAGTGGAGGATTTGCATTAATTTTTTTAGCTGAATATGCGAGAATTTTATTTATAAGATTAATTTTTTCAATTATATATTTAGGAGGATATAATCTTAATATTTTTTTTTATTTAAAAGTAACTTTATTATCATTTATTTTTATTTGAGTTCGTGGAACTTTACCTCGTTATCGTTATGATAAATTGATATATTTAGCTTGAAAAAGATATTTACCTGTTTCATTAAATTTTTTAATGTTTTATTTAGGTTTAAAAATTTTATTAAATATTAATTATTAATAATTTATTTTAGTATAAATTAATAGAATAATTTTATTCTTTCTTAAGTTTTCAAAACAAATGCTTATACAAGCTCATTAATTAAATTAATTTTTAAAAATAATATTATCTCATAATTTTCCTAAGATAGGATTTAAAATATAATATGAAAAATATAAAACTGTTAAAATTTGTCCAGTTAAAATATAAGGATTTTCTACTGGTCGTGCTCCAATTCAAGTTAATAATAATACTGTTGATACTATTAATCAGAATAAAAATTGATTAATTGGATAAAATTGTAATCCTTGAATTTTTTTATTGAAAGTAAAAGGAGGGATAATTAAAATTAAAATTGATAATAAAAGTGCAATTACTCCTCCTAATTTATTAGGAATAGATCGTAAAATTGCATAAGCAAATAAAAAATATCATTCAGGTTGAATGTGAACTGGAGTAACTAAAGGGTTAGCAGGAATGAAATTATCAGGATCTCCAAGTAAATATGGATTTGTTAAAGTAAGTATAATTAATAAAAATAATATAATTATAAATCCAATTAAATCTTTAAAAGAAAAAAAAGGATGGAATGGAATTTTATCTAAATTTCTATTAATTCCTAGAGGATTATTAGATCCTGTTTGATGTAGGAATAATAAATGAATTATAACTATTATTGTAATAATAAAAGGTAATAAAAAATGGAATGTATAAAATCGAGTTAAAGTAGCATTGTCTACAGAAAATCCTCCTCAAATTCAATTTACTAATATAGTTCCTAAGTAAGGAATTGCTGATAAAAGATTAGTAATAACTGTAGCCCCTCAAAAAGATATTTGTCCTCAAGGTAAAACATATCCTATAAATGCTGTAGCTATAAGTAAAAATAAAATAATAACTCCTACTATTCAAGTATATTTAAAATTAAAAGATTCATAATATAAACCTCGTCCAATATGTAAATAAATGCAAATAAAAAAAAAAGATGCTCCATTAGCATGTAATGTTCGAATTAATCATCCATAATTTACATTGCGGCAAATATAGTTTACTCTATAAAATGCTAATTCAATATTAGCTGTGTAGTATATGGTTAAAAATAATCCTGTAATAATTTGAATTCCTAAACATAATCCTAATAATGATCCAAAATTTCATCATGATGAAATATTAGATGGTGTTGGTAAATCAATTAATGAGTTATTAATAATTTTAATAATTGGGTGATTTTTTCGAAAAGGGGAAAATTTATTTTTTGTCATTAGAAAGAATTTGATCGAATAGGCCCATAAAAAATATTGGTAATTTTTACAATAGAAATTAAAGTAATAAATAAATAAATAATTAATATTATTATTAACATGAAAGTTTGGTTATTATATAGTTTAGATAAATTAATTTTATTTTCATTATTAATAAAAATAAAAAAATTAAATATTTTGTTTATCTCTTCATTATTATTAAAATTTAATCAATTTAAATTTTTATAGTTAATTGTTTTAAAAATAATTAAAATAAATGTAAAAATTAATAATAAAATAAAAATATTATTATTAAAAAAAAATATTTCATTAGAAGCAATTCTTGAAACATAAATAAATAAAACTAATAAACCTCCTAAAAAAGTTAAAAATAGAATATATCTAAATCAGTATGTATTGATTATTATTCCTCTAATTAAACATGTTAATAAAGTTTGAATAATAATTATTAGTCCTATAGATAGTGGGTTATTTAAAAAATATATAAATAAAGATATAATAATTATAAATAAAGAAATAAATATTTTTATGATTTCAAAGAGTAGTTTAAAAAAAATAATAATTTTGGAGATTATTGATAAAGAATTTTCTTTTTCTTTGAAATTTTAAAAGAAGTTTCTTATTTTTGATTTACAAGACCAATGTTTTTTTTAAACTATTAAAACAAATGATAATTAAATTATGAATAATTTTTTTTATTATATTTTTTGTAGGTAATATAATTTTTGTTTCTAAACATAAACATTTAATAATTGTGTTATTAAGATTAGAATTTATTGTATTAAGAATTTTTTTTTTTATATTGGTTTTATTTAATTTTTTTTTTTTTAATATGTATATATTAATAGTTTTTTTAGTTTTTTCAGTTTGTGAAGGGGCTTTAGGGTTATCAATTTTAGTTTCTATAATTCGTACTCATGGAAATGATTATTTTCAAAGTTTTAATTTATTATAATGATAAAATTTTTAATAATAATAATTTTTATAATACCTTTATGTTTTTTAAATAATATATTTTGAATGGTTCAAATAATAATATTATTAATAATAGTATTATTTATAATTATAGTTAATACTTATATAGGTTTTTTTAATTTGAGATATATGTTAGGTTGTGATATTATATCTTATGGATTAATTTTATTAAGAATTTGAATTTGTATTTTAATAATTATGGCTAGAGAAAATTTATATAAAAATAAGTTTTATGAAAATTTTTTTATTTTTAATATTATTTTTTTATTAATTATATTATTTTTAACTTTTAGAGTAATAAATATATTTATATTTTATCTTTTTTTTGAGGGGAGATTAATTCCTACTTTATTATTAATTATTGGTTGAGGTTATCAACCTGAACGAGTTCAAGCTGGTATATATTTATTATTTTATACTTTATTAGCTTCTTTACCTTTATTAATAGGTATTTTTTTTATTTATAATAAATTAAATTTTATATTAATATATATATTTAAATTTATAAATTTTAATTTTTTTTTATTATATTTATGTATAATTATAGCTTTTTTAGTAAAAATACCAATATATTTTGTTCATTTATGATTACCAAAAGCTCATGTAGAAGCTCCTGTCTCTGGTTCTATAATTTTAGCAGGAATTATATTAAAATTAGGAGGATATGGTTTAATACGAATATTAATTATTTTGCAAGAAATCAATATAAAAATAAATTTTATTTGGGTTGTTATTAGATTAATTGGAGGATTTTATGTTAGATTAATATGTTTTTGTCAGGTTGATATTAAATCTTTAATTGCTTATTCTTCTGTTGCTCATATAAGAATTGTGATTAGAGGAATTATAACAATAAATTATTGAGGGTTTTATGGTTCTTATATTTTAATAATTGGTCATGGATTATGTTCTTCTGGAATATTTTGTTTAGCTAATATTAATTATGAACGTTTACATAGACGAAGATTATATATTAATAAAGGAATATTAACTTTTATACCTTCAATAAGAATATGATGATTTTTATTATTATCTTCGAATATATCAGCACCTCCTTCTTTAAATTTATTAGGGGAAATTAGATTAATTAATAGATTAATAAGATGATCTTATATAACAATAATTATATTAATTCTTATTTCTTTTTTTAGAGCTGGTTATAGATTATATTTATATTCATTTGTTCAACATGGAAAATATTATTTAGGGATATATAGATTTTATATATCAACTTCTCGTGAATATTTAATTTTAATATTACATTGACTTCCTTTAAATATTATTATTTTAAAGGTTGATTATACAATAATTTGATTTTAATTTAAATAATTTAAAAAAAATATTGATTTGTGGTATCAAAAATGTAAATAAATTTACTTTAAATTATTAATTATATAATTTGTTTTTTAAGATTTTTTTTTTTATTTTTAATAAGAATTGTAAATTTTATTAGTTTTATTTATTTTTTTATAAGTGATTTAGTTTTATTTTTAGAGTGGGAAATTATTTCTTTAAATTCTATAGAAATTGTGGTTTCTATTTTATTAGATTGAATATCTTTGTTATTTATAATATTTGTTTTAATAATTTCATCTGTAGTAATTTATTATAGAAAAAGATATATATCATCTGAAAAAAATTTAATTCGTTTTATTTTATTGGTTTTATTATTTGTATTTTCAATAATAATATTAATTATTAGTCCTAATATAATTAGAATTTTATTAGGATGAGATGGATTAGGATTAGTTTCTTATTGTTTAGTAATTTTTTATCAAAATGTTAAATCTTATAATGCAGGTATATTAACAGCTTTATCTAATCGTATTGGAGATGTTTTTATTTTAATAATTATTTCTTGAATAATAAATTATGGTAGATGAAATTTTATTTTTTATTTAAATTTTATAAAAAATGATTATTATATAAAATTTATTGGGGTAATAATTGTAATAGCTGCTATAACTAAAAGAGCTCAAATTCCTTTTAGTTCATGATTACCTGCTGCTATAGCAGCTCCTACACCAGTATCTGCTTTAGTTCATTCATCGACATTAGTAACTGCTGGGGTTTATTTGTTAATTCGATTTAATGATTTATTAATTGATACTTTTATTTTTAAAATTTTATTATTAATATCAGGTTTAACTATAATAATAGCTGGAATTACTGCTAATTATGAATTTGATTTAAAAAAAATTATTGCTCTTTCTACTTTAAGACAATTAGGTTTAATAATAAGAATTTTAAGTATAGGAATACCAAATTTAGCTTTTTTTCATTTATTAACTCATGCTATATTTAAAGCTTTATTATTTATATGTGCTGGTGTAATTATTCATATAATAATAGATGTTCAAGATATTCGTTTTATAGGAGGAATTACAAATTATATTCCTTTAACTTCTTTATGTTTAAATATTTCTAATTTAGCTTTATGTGGTATTCCTTTTTTAGCAGGATTTTATTCTAAGGATATAATTTTAGAAATAGTATTATTAAGAAATTTAAATATTTATATTTATTTTTTATATTATTTTTCTACTGGTTTAACAATATTTTATACTATTCGATTATTATTTTATACAATAATTAATGATTATAATTTAATTTCTATTTATAATCTTTTTGATGAAGATTATATTATATTAAAAAGAATATTTTTGTTATTATTTATAAGATTAATTAGAGGTAGAATATTAAGTTGAATAATTTTTTTAAATCCTTATATAATTTATATTTCTTTAAATTTAAAATTAATAGTAATTTATGTGACTTTATTAGGGATATTAATAGGTTATTATATAAGAAATATAAAAATTTATTCATTTAGAAAATTTTTAAAAATTTATAATATAAGAAATTTTTTATCTGTAATATGATTTATGCCAAATTTAAGAACTTATGGTTTAAATTATTATTTTTTAGTTTTTGGTCAAAAATTATTAATAAGAATTGATTTTGGGTGAAGAGAAATATATAGAGGTCAAGGTATATTTAAAATTATTAAAAATTATTCTATTTTTCATCAGTTTTTTCAAATAAATAATTTTATAATTTATTTATTTAGATTTGTTTTTAGCATAAGAATTTTTTTTTTAATAATTTTATTATATTTAAATAGCTTATAATTAAGAGTATAATATTGAAGATATTAAGGAGATAATATTATCTTTAAATATGATTATATATATATATATATATATATATATATATTTATATTTATAAAAATAAAAAATTTTATTTTTACATTGAAAATGTAATGTTTTTATTAAACTATATAAATAGAAATATTAATGGAGTTTAACCACTAAAAATTAGGTTAGCAGCTTAATTTTATTCTTTATATTTCTTAATTATTTTTAATTGGAATTAATATTCAATTTTATCATTAACAGTGATATACCTCTAATTTGGTTTCAATTAATTTAAATAAGGAGTATTTTACTCTATCTTTTAAGTCGAAATTAAATGCAAAATTGCTTCTTATTTAAGATAAATTAAAAAAATAATAATTTTTGAATGCAAATCAAATGTTTTTATTAAACTATAATCCTAAAATAATTTATTTAATTTGTTCATTCTAATATATTTTGATTTCATTCATGATACAATCCTAGTAATAAAATTATTAAAAAAAAAAATCTAATTTTAGTTCATAGTAAAAAATTAACTATTATAAATGTTGAAATTATAGGAAAGATTAAAGCAATTTCTACATCAAAAATTAAAAAAATAACAGTAATTAAAAAAAAATGAAGTGAAAATGGGATTCGAGCAGAAGATTTTGGATCAAATCCACATTCAAAAGGTGAACATTTTTCCCGGTCTAAATTAGATTTTTTTGATAATAAAATTGATAAAAATATTATAATATTAGAGATAAAAAAAAATATTAATCTTAAAAAAAAAATGATAATCATTATTTAAATTAAAAATAATTAAACTTTTTGATTGGAAGTCAAATATACTAAATATATTATATAAATAATTAATAACCTCATCAGTAGATTCTAATGTATAAAAATAATCATACTACATCTACAAAATGTCAATATCAAGCAGCAGCTTCAAATCCAAAATGATGATTTATTGAAAAATGATTATTGATATGACGAATTAAACAAATTAAAAGAAAAATAGTACCAATTATAACATGTAATCCATGGAATCCTGTAGCTATAAAAAATGTTGATCCATAAATTCTATCTGAAATAGTAAAAGGTGCTTCTAAATATTCATAGGCTTGTAAAAAAGAAAAATAAATTCCTAAAATAATAGTAATAAATAAACTTTGTGAAGTTTGAGAAAAATTTCTTTCTATTATTGCATGATGAGCTCAAGTTACAGTTACCCCAGATGAAATTAAAATAATAGTATTTAATAAAGGAATATGAAAAGGATTAAAAGGTGTAATTCTTATTGGAGGTCATATAGATCCGATTTCAATATTAGGGGATAAACTTCTATGAAAAAAAGCTCAAAAAAAAGAGATAAAAAAAAAAATTTCAGAAATAATAAAAAGAATTATTCCTCAACGTAATCCTTTAGAAACTAAAATTGTATGTTTACCTTGTATAGTTCCTTCACGGCAAATATCACGTCATCATTGATATATAGTTAATAGAGTAATTATATATCCTAAAATTAATAAATTTATATTAAAATTATGAAATCATTTAATTATACCAGTAACTAATGTTATAGTTCCAATAGCACCAGTTAAAGGTCAAGGTCTAAAATCAACTAAATGATAAGGATGATTATTTAAATTTGTCATTAATTTACTTCTCTAGAATATAATGTTCTTAAAATTGCAATTACATAAGATTGAATAATAGCAACTGCTGATTCTAAAACTAAAAGTAAAATTTGAATAATAATTAAAACAAAAATTAAAGATGATGGGAAGTTAGGACCTGTATTTCCTAATAAAGTTATTAATAAATGGCCAGCAATTATATTAGCTGTTAATCGAACAGCTAAAGTTCCAGGACGAATAATATTTCTAATAGTTTCAATTAAAACTATAAAAGGTATTAAAATTCATGGTGTTCCTTGGGGGATTAAATGTCTAAATATATGTTGAGTGTTATTAATTCATCCAAAAAATATAAAGGTTAATCAAAGAGGAAGGGAAATAGAAAGAGTTAAAGTTAAATGACTAGTTCTTGTAAAAATATAAGGAAAAATTCCTAAAAAGTTATTAAATATAATAAAACTGAATAAAGAAATAAAAATAAAAGTAGAACCATTAAAACTATTTTTTCCTAAAAGAGTTTTGAATTCATTATGTAATTTTCTTAAGATAACATTTCATAAAATTATATGACGATTAGGAATTAATCAAAAGTAGTAAGGTAAAAATATTAATCCTAAAATAGTTCTAATTCAATTAAAAGGAATATTAAATAAATTTGTTGATGGGTCAAAAATGGAAAATAAATTTGTTATCATTTTCAAATTAATTTTTTTAAATTAAAATTATATTTATTAATTTTATTATTATTATTTAAATTATAACAATAGTAGTTTATAATATTAAATAAAATAAAGATTAATAAAAAAAAAAAGAAAGATAATAATCAATTTATAGGGAATATTTGTGGGATAAAAGAATATTATTTTTATAATAATTTAAATTTGACATATTTATGTTATGAATTAACTAATTCTTTTCATTAGAAGTAATTGTTAATCTACTATAAAATGGTTTAAGAGACCAGTACTTACTTTCAGTCATCTAATGAAGAATAATTATTAATTCATTTGATAAAATTTTTAATTGAAATACTTTCAATTACAATAGGTATAAATCTATGATTTGCTCCACAAATTTCTGAACATTGACCAAAATAAGTTCCAGGACGATTTATAATAAAATTAGTTTGATTTAATCGTCCTGGATTAGCATCAATTTTTACTCCTAATGAAGGAATTGTTCAAGAATGAATTACATCAGAAGCAGTAACTATGATTCGAATTTGATTATTCATAGGTAAAACAATTCGATTATCTACATCTAATAGTCGAAAGTTATTAATAGATATTTCATTGGAGGGAATTATATAAGAATCGAATTGGATATTATTAAAATCTGAATATTCATATCTTCAATATCATTGATGTCCGATACATTTTAATGTAATTAATGGATTATTTAATTCATCTAAAAGATATAATAATCGAAGAGAAGGTAAAGCAATAAAAATAAGAGTAACTGCTGGAAGAATAGTTCAAATTAATTCAATTATTTGTCCTTCTAAAAGAAATCGGTTAATATATTTATTTAATATTAGGGTAAATATTAAATATCCTACTAAAATAGTAATTATTATTAAAATAATTAATGTATGATCATGAAAAAAAATAATTTGTTCTATTAAAGGTGAAGCACTATTTTGAAAATTAAAGTTAGATCAGGTAGCCATTTCTAAAAAAAGGAGTATCCTTTATAAATGGGGTTTAAATCCATGACATATAATCTGCCATATTAGAAATTTCTTAAAATTGGAAGTTCGTTATAAGAATGTTCAGCTGGAGGAAAATTTTGTAATCATTCAATTGAAGATGGTATATTTATGGAAAATAATGCTATTCGTTGGCTAATTAAAGATTCTCAGATAATAATTAATATAAATATTACTCCTAATAAAGAAATATAAGATCCTAAAGAAGAAATTACATTTCAAGAAATATAAGCATCTGGATAATCTGAGTATCGTCGGGGTATTCCTGCTAATCCTAAAAAATGTTGAGGAAAAAATGTTAAATTAACTCCTAAAAATATAATATAAAATTGAATTTTTAACATATAAGGATTTAAAGTTAATCCAGTAAATAAAGGATATCAGTGAATAAATCCTGCTATAATAGCAAATACAGCTCCTATTGATAAAACATAATGAAAATGAGCTACAACATAATAAGTATCATGTAAAGAAACATCAATTGAGGAATTAGCTAAAATTACTCCTGTTAATCCTCCTACTGTAAATAAAAAAACAAATCCTAATCTTCATAAAATAGAAGGTCTAAAATTAATTTGAGTTCCATGTAATGTTGCTAATCAACTAAAAATTTTAATTCCGGTTGGTACTGCAATAATTATAGTAGCAGAAGTAAAATAAGCTCGTGTGTCAATATCTATTCCTACTGTAAATATATGATGAGCTCATACAACAAATCCTAATAATCCAATTGCTATTATTGCATAAATTATTCCTAAACATCCAAATGTTTCTTTTTTTCCTCTTTCTTGAGAAATAATATGAGAAATTATTCCAAATCCTGGAAGAATTAAAATATAAACTTCAGGGTGACCAAAGAATCAAAATAAATGTTGATATAAAATAGGATCCCCACCTCCTGATGGGTCAAAAAATGAAGTATTTAAATTTCGATCTGTTAATAATATAGTAATAGCACCTGCTAAAACAGGTAAAGATAATAATAATAAAACTGCAGTAATTTTTACTGCTCAAATAAATAATGGTATTTGATCAAAAGATAATCCATTACTTTTTATATTAATAATAGTAGTAATAAAATTAATTGCCCCTAAAATAGAAGAAATTCCAGCTAGGTGTAATGAAAAAATAGCTAAATCTACTGAACTTCCTCCATGAGCAATATTAGATGAAAGTGGGGGGTACACTGTTCATCCTGTTCCTGCTCCATTTTCAACAATTCTTCTAGAAATTAATAATGTTAAAGAAGGTGGAAGCAATCAGAATCTTATATTATTTATTCGCGGGAAAGCTATATCAGGTGCTCCTAATATTAAAGGTACTAATCAATTTCCAAATCCTCCAATTATAATAGGTATTACTATAAAAAAAATTATAATAAATGCATGAGCAGTTACAATGGTATTATAAATTTGATCATCTCCAATTAATGATCCAGGATTACCTAATTCTGCTCGAATTAATAATCTTAAAGATGTTCCTACTATTCCAGATCAAATTCCAAAAATAAAATATAATGTTCCAATATCTTTATGGTTAGTAGAATATAATCATTTTCGCTTAATAAAATAAAATGGCTGAGTTATAAGCGATAAATTGTAAATTTATTAACAAGAATGTTTCTTTTTTATTAATTTAGTCTTATAGTCAAAAAAAGATATAAAATTGCAAATTTTAAGTTATAAATAAATTATTAAGGCTTAAAGAAATTTTCTTTATAAATAATTTTGAAGATTATTAGTTTTTTTTAACTTAAAACCTTTTTATCAATAAAAAAAAGTTCTAAGTGGAAGCCCTAATAATGAAATAAAATTAATATTATTAAAGTAGATTAATGAATAATTTTTTATTTTAATTTTAAATCATTTTAATTTTAAATAATTAATTATTAAAGAAGAATAAGTAATTCGAATATAAAAAAATAATATAATTAATCTTATTATAATAAAAATAAAAGTTAATAAATATAAATTATTTATAATTATAAAATTAATAATAATTCATTTAGGGAAAAATCCTAAAAAAGGAGGTAATCCTCCTAAAGAAAGTATATTTAAAAATATTGATAATTTAATTATATTTTTTATTCCAGAGTAAAATAATTGATTAAAAAAAAAAATATTTAAAAAATAAAATAAAAAACATAAAAAACATGTTATTAAAGAATATAAAAAAAAATATATTAATCATAAATTTTCTCTAATTAATATGGATATTAGTATTCAACCTAAATTATTAATAGATGAAAAAGTTAAAATTTTTCGAATTGAAATTTGATTAATACCTCCAAATCCTCCAATTATAACATTTAAAATTATAATTAAAAATAAAAAATTTATATTATAAAAATAAGATAGTAAAATTATTGGGGAAATTTTTTGTCATGTTATTAAAATAAAACAATTAAATCAAGATAATCCTTCTATAATATTAATATATCAAAAATGGAAAGGTACTGATCCTATTTTTATTAGTAAAGATAAATTTATTAAAATAATAAAAAAATTATTAAATTCATAAAATTTTATAAATGTTATTTTTAATAAAATTAGAAATAATAAATTAATAGAAGCAATAGATTGAACTAAAAAATATTTTATAGATGTTTCAGAAGATAATAAATTATTTACATTAGAAATAAGGGGGATAAATCTAAGTAAATTAATTTCTAATCCTATTCAACATCCTAATCAAGAATTAGAAGAAATTGAAATTATTGTTCTAAAAAATAATATAAATAAAAAAAATATTTTATTAGAGTTTAAAAAAAAATTAATTTAAAATTTGATTTTTTAAAAAAGAATTTTAAATTCTTTATTATATTTTAGTGTAAGATGCACAAAAGATTTTGATTCTTTTAGTTATAGTTTAATTCTATAAAATATAATAAAGGTAGTTATAATCTACATAATTTATCCTATCAGAATAATCCTTTTTCAGGCACTTTATTAGTTTTTAAAAAAAAGGTATTTCCTTTATATTTGGGGTATGAACCCAAAAGCTTTATTTAGCTTATTTTTAA